AAGGATTACTCTATCAACCACCATCTACTTCAGAGATACCCTCTGAAACATTTTTCAAATACAAAAGTTCAGTATCCTCCCACGAAATGGTGAATTAGGCAGGATCCTTTTTTTTGTACAAAATAAGAAATTGCATTGTACAAAATAAGAACAAGACAATCTTCAAAAATTTCATCGTAATCGTAAATATTAAATACTTATACTTATACAAAACTTATACAAATAAAAATGTGGGAGAGATAAAAAAATGCAGGGTCGTTTGTCTGCTTGGCTAGTTAAACATGGGCTAGTTCATAGATCCTTGGGTTTCGATTACCAAGGAATAGAGACTTTACAAATAAAGCCCGAGGATTGGCATGCGATTGCTGTCATTTTATATGTATATGGTTACAATTATCTCCGTTTCCAATGTGCCTATGATGTAGCACCAGGAGGACTGTTAGCCAGTGTGTATCATCTTACGAGAATAGAATATGGTATAGATCAACCAGAAGAGGTATGCATAAAAGTATTTGTCTCAAGGAAAAATCCTAGAATTCCCTCTATTTTCTGGGTTTGGAAAAGTGCGGATTTTCAAGAAAGGGAATCTTATGATATGTTAGGAATCTCTTATGATAATCATCCACGTCTGAAACGTATCTTAATGCCCGAAAGTTGGATAGGATGGCCCTTGCGTAAAGATTATATCACTCCCAATTTTTATGAAATACAAGATGCTCATTAAATGTAAATGATAAAAATAAGAAACTAATCCGCACCACTTCTACAACGCCAGATATTCCTTGAATAGCTGTACTTTATAGATCAGACAAAGTAATTGAAGTTAAATCAGACAGAATAATTGAGGTCTTATTCATATTATTATGGATGGGTTAAATAAAAAATGTAGGGATTAAAAAAAATTCGAGTAGGGCTTCATTGAGATTTTAAAGTTGTTAAGATACTTATTTCGGATGAGCTGAGCCAATAGGATGAACTAAAAAAGTTCTGCATCATGAACTATGTATCGCGCACATCAACATTAAAGGAAATGAATAAAATATGAAATAAAATACAAAGAAATGAAATGAAAGAAGGGGTCGGATTCTATTTGTAATGTATCTGAGATTAATTTTTGCTAGTTCTACCCCTAAATTTCCCTAACCTAGACTTTTGGGTTTTGCAACCAAAACCAACTAATTTAACCTTTCGAATATTATTGAAGAAGTATTAACATTCTTTTTTGGAGTGCAGAAAAAAAAAGAAAAAAAATGGAAGAATTCATTTTTTTACATACTTTATATATACATAGAACATACATATATTCTTTATTCATCTCATCTAGAAAGAGTATATCTCCAGACACCTAGATGGATAAATATGTATGATGATCTAGACTACTAAGAAATATGTATGTTGACCCATATTCAGTTTAATGAATTTGTGGAATAGATACTCATACAAATTAATCATGTGCCAGGAACCAGATTTGAACTGGTGACACGAGGATTTTCAGTCCTCTGCTCTACCAGCTGAGCTATCCCGACCTTTCGTGACGCATCATCCTCATTTTAAGAGATTACTTGAGTATATGTCAACTAAGAAAAAAAAGACGAAAAAAAATTACAAAGTTTCATCCAAGCCCTGGAATTTCTTGGATCTTCCAAAATAAGACTTTGTATGTTTCAGTCGGAGTAATGATATATATTGTTAATCAGTCAAATGAGGATTCCTTGCTCAAAGATAAGATGTTCATTTGTACATTTATCATATAGAAACCTAATTTTACGTCTATCATATATATTACATTACATATTCCAACACTTGTGTTGTGATAAGAAAAAGAAAAATTCCACTCAGATCCGTTTGTGAAAGAATAGAATGAATAAGAAACATAACGAATTTGGAACCACTAAAAAAAAAAAGAGGATATAGGATAAATAATTAGAGAGTTAAACGGGCCTTTTGGGGATAGAGGGACTTGAACCCTCACGATTTCTAAAGTCGACGGATTTTCCTCTTACTATAAATTTCATTGTTGTCGGTATTGACATGTAGAATGGGACTCTATCTTTATTCTCGTCTGATTAATCAGTTCTTCAAAAAATCTATCAGACTATCATGGAGTGAATTTGATCAATTAATATTTGATTCTTTCTTCAACTTGGAATCGATTCACATCTTTTATTTGTCATATAAATATGAAAATAAAAGATAGAGATTTTGGGTCTGTCTGGTCTAATCAATTGAAATAGTATTTCAGTACGTATACGTATGCTCATCCTTGATCCTTTCTTTTCTGGAGTTTCGATGGAAGGATCTCTTTACTAACGAAACGAAATCCTTACTAAGGAAACGAGATGTCGTCAACTCCATTTGTTAGAACAGCTTCCGTTGAGTCTCTGCACCTATCCTTTTTTTTATTTTATTCTCCCTTTCTGAACTCTTCTTGGTTTTCGGAAAACAGGATTTGGCTCAGGATTGCCCATTGTTAATTCCAGGGTTTCTCTGAATTTGAAAG